ACATTATCTATAAATAGAATATATGTTTAGTTATATATCAAAACAAAATATTAGAAATTTTAATTTCTAATAAATTTAATAAATTAGAGATGAAATTTCAAATTCAGTATATTGTTTCAATAGATTATTCATTAAATACATGGATCTTTTTTTATCCTTTCGTTCGCGAGGAGCTGGATGAGAAGAAACGCTCACGTCCAGTTCTGTAGTAGAGATGGAATTGATAAACAACCATCAACTATAACCCCAAAAGAACCAGATTCCGTAAACACCATAGAGGAAGAATGAAAGGAATATCTTATCGAGGTAATCGTATTTGCTTCGGTAGATATGCCCTTCAAGCGCTTGAACCCGCTTGGATCACATCTAGACAAATAGAAGCAGGTCGACGAGCAATGACACGAAATGCACGCCGTGGTGGAAAAATATGGGTACGTATATTTCCAGACAAACCAGTTACAGTAAGACCTACAGAAACACGTATGGGTTCAGGAAAAGGATCTCCCGAATATTGGGTAGCTGTCGTTAAACCAGGTAGAATACTTTATGAAATGAGCGGAGTAGCAGAAAATATAGCCAGAAAGGCTATTTCAATAGCGGCATCAAAAATGCCTATACGAACTCAATTTATTATTTCAGGATAGAAATGTAGAACCAAAAGAAAGAAGTTTTTTGGATGAAAAAAAAAATTTCAGGTTTCTTTTTTGTTTTGAATAAACAACATTTTTTTTTACTTCGCCTTTTGCATTGAAAAAACAGATAAAAAATGATATGATTCAACCTCAAACCCATTTGAATGTAGCGGATAACAGCGGAGCCCGAGAATTGATGTGTATTCGAATCATAGGAGCTAGTAATCGACGATATGCTCATATAGGTGACGTTATTATTGCTGTAATCAAAGAAGCAGTACCAAATACACCTCTAGAAAGATCAGAAGTGATCAGAGCTGTAATTGTACGTACTTGTAAAGAACTCAAACGTGACAACGGTATGATAATACGATATGATGACAATGCTGCAGTTGTTATTGATCAAGAAGGAAATCCAAAGGGAACTCGAATTTTTGGAGCGATCGCCCGAGAATTAAGACAGTTAAATTTCACTAAAATAGTTTCATTAGCACCTGAAGTATTATAATTATAAGACAAGACTATAATACAGTTAGAGTATTTTATAGTATTTGAATAAAATTGATTAACTTAATTAGTAGATTGTTTGTGTCTCACGTATATACCTTTAATAATTAAGAAATAAAAAATAAAGAAAAAAAAAAAAAGAGCATGTTAATTATATTCAAATTCGGGGACAACAATAATCTTAGTTTATTATGAGTAAAGACACTATTGCTAACATAATAACTTCTATACGAAATGCTGACATGAATAAAAAAAAAACAGTTCGAATACCATCTACTAACATTACTGAAAACATTGTTAAAATTCTTTTACGAGAAGGTTTTATTGAAAACATGAGGAAACATCAGGAAGACAAGAATTTTTTTTTGGTTTTAACCCTACGACATAGAAGGAATAGGAAAGGTCCATATAGAAATGGTTTAAATTTAAAACGGATCAGTCGACCCGGTCTACGAATCTATTCTAACTATCAACGAATTCCTAGAATTTTAGGCGGAATGGGGATTGTAATTCTTTCTACTTCTCGAGGTATAATGACAGACAGAGAGGCTCGACTAGAAGGAATTGGTGGAGAAATTTTGTGTTATATATGGTAATCTTTCTGAGATCTGAATTATATGCAAAATTTTTCTATTTGTGAAAAAAAAAAAAAAAAGCGAAAAGGCGAGTTTATAATATTTCTCCTTCCACGTTAGTTGATAACTCAAGTGAAAGAACAAAAAAAAGATTCATGAAAGTTTCATTTCTGAATTACTTTCCAATGGTATGCTCTGGGTTCATTTAGATAATGAAGACCTGATTTTAGGTTATGTTTCAGGAAGGATTCGACGTAGTTTTTTTATACATATACTTTTATAGATATACTGGTGGTATAGAATAAAAATTGAAGCAAGTCATTATAATTCAATTGGAGGACGTATAATTTTTCGACTCCAAAACAAAGATTCGAATGATTAGATAGTTTTTTTTTTTTTCAATTTCAACATTGATTTCGTGGGAATACAATTCGAAATGGAAAAATTTCAAGAAGCTTATTTTCTTCCAATAAAGAAATTCAAAATTAAGGAATGACAAATATGAAAATAAGAGCCTCCGTTCGTAAAATTTGTGAAAAATGTCGACTGATCCGTAGACGAGGACGAATTATAGTAATTTGTTCCAACCCAAGACATAAACAAAGACAAGGATAATCTTTAGAAAAAAGGGGATCTATAAAATTAAAAAATTGAAAGGACCGAATGTAAAGATGTTAAATAAAGGATCTGTTTTGACATTAAATGGATATATCCATATATCTCTGACTTAGATTTATGAGATGGCAAAATATGGCAAAACCTATACCAAGAATTAGTTCACGTAAG